CATAGATTGTGAGTGAGCTTTCGGGGAGTAGAGATCGAGCGTAGAATACCAGTGGAAAAATTCTTTCTTTATTCAAAAAAATTTTTGAAAGGAAAAAGCGGAAGAGACGCTTCTCGCAAGCAGCAACCATCTATAGCGGGAGAGATCCCTTGTCTTTGTCGCCTACCTATGTCTAGAATAGCACGATAGAGGCCCAAGAGTCTAACCGCCTGCATTGATGGACTGAAGCAGGAATGAGAATAACCTAGTCTCCTTATGATTATGAAGTGAAGCAATGGAAGAGAGGAAACAAGCATAACTGGGAACCATCTACAGCTTGAACACTCCTTCTTGCCTTTCAATCTCGACCTACGCTTGCAATAGTGGCTTTCTTTTAGTAAATGAATAAGAACATATAGGTAGCAACTATCTCGAAATGGATAAGTAAGCCCCCCCCATTTTTGAATGAGTATGGGTGAAAGGCCCGCTTTCACCTACGACTTTCTCATCAGAGGTTTAAAGAGGTAGTGATTCTAGGACTAGAGGGAAGTTCAAGTCGACCAATGTGATAGGCGAAGAACTAACTTCTCTGGTGTCCGTCAAAGGATTCGGAGGTAGGGGATGACCTTTAATTAATCTGGCTGTTCGGGTTAAAGGGAAGGGCCTCGTCGAAATCATCGGCTTTCTGCCCAACGCCACGGCCGTGGCCCTATTATTTAAGAATATTTACGGATGTATAAGGCCAGCATAGGCTGAGTCTAATTCACCATCCCGGGATTGAGTTCTGACCATAAAATGCAACTATCATGCTTGGATGGAAGGAGCATTCAATACTATCGAGGTTGGACGGAGGTGCCTCTTATCGGTCGGGAGTGAGTTGTGAATTCTGGTGATAAGGCTTGTGATGTTCGATCTAAGATATTCGGAATAAAGATCCGGATAGAATTGTTGGCTTTCTCAATAGCTTTCTCGGCCGGAAAAGCTTATCCTAATTCCTATCTCGGTAGCTTCATCTTCTTCGGGAGCTGAGAATACTTCTGCTGCCGAACCGGGAGGGACAAAGAGGCTTACATGCCTTATTTAAAAAATGGAAAACACGGGGGTATTAAATCCTTAACTTCCCTAATTTGAATTTAGTGAGAAAGCGCGTATACTTGAAGGAAGGCGGAATATTTCACCCCTCATCCGGAGTAGTTTAGTTAGTTGTCAATAGCTTGTGATTCGGAGTTGTCGACCCGTCATTTCCAGTCAAGTAAAGGAGCATCTCCCTCTTCATCGCAGTCGCTCAATACGTTGTATCGATAGAGTGACATTTGCCTTACCCCCCATGATCCCTCTACCCGAGGGATCAATAAGCAACCGGGTGACGGGCGAACCACATCTGTTCCAATTCCAGAGGCTTTCTCCGATCGAAGTCGGATCAAATGCAAATATTCGATTCCAGAGGAATCGGTTTTTGGGAACCTCGGGCATTGGGTGTTCGAAGATTTCGATGCCTTCTATTCCGGTCAATGAACCGATATTGTGAGGGAGCAGCTAACCAATCTCATTTCTCAGAGAAGTCCATCGGTTTAGAGATTAGTTCATGCTCTTTCATCCCCTCGTTCAAGGAGTCGGAGATGGCTTGGCAGCAAGCATAGTGGCAGGCAGGCGATAGGATGTTAGCAGGATAGGCTTACTAAAGCTCGTGTAAACAATATTTCTAGGAGAGAAGACGGGGTGAGTTCTCCATCTCTCTTAGGAGGGTCTTCTGTCTTTTTAAAATTATATATATCTATTTTAGATGTTCGAGATCGCCTCCGTGTGGTTCATCCTAAGTAGCTAATCGAATATGCTTTTGTCTCTTGGAATCGTATCATCCATGGCGAGGGTATCGTATAATAAGAGAACGGTTTTAGGAGTGATATGTTCATCTAACTAGAAATTGAATAAGAGAAGAAAGAGCAAGTAAAGTAAAAAAGTACGCCCGGTTCACCAGGTTCTACCACTGCGGGGCCCAATCATAGTCAAAAGAAGAGTTTGATCCTGGCTCAGAAGGAACGCTAGCTATATGCTTAACACATGCAAGTCGAACGTTGTTTTATCGGAGATCTTTTAGATTCTAAAGTGACTCAGTTGAGTTCAATTCCCAACAACTCCCATGCTTTCCGTTGGTCAACAACCAACCCCGCCAAAGAAGTCTGGCGTAAAACAAGACTTATCCAGTCCTGCTTACCATAAAAAAGTGAGTAAAAGCAGGCGGAGCAGAATCTATAAAAAAAATACCAAATGGAACCAACTCTTGTCGTTCAATATCTACTTGAACTTGCTACTACTTATATGATCCCCTCGACTATTTGGATCGTTTCGACCTGGGCACTTTCCAGACGACTGCGAAACTTCACTCCAGAGAATTACCAGGCTCAAGTACGTGAGACTCTGGAAACCAATCTCATTGAGAAAATGAGCGATCTCCTTGATAGTCTTTATGGGGAGTATGGTCTGACCCCACCTACCCGTTCCGCCCTCTTTCCAAGGGTCATTCGGCACTTGCTTGACGAGAACCCGAATGAAGACAGGTTGACTTTATTAACTTTTATGTATAAAAGCTTGCTCGAAAATGGGCAAGAAAGCGGGGTCTTCAGTCAAGTAGTTCACGCTAACTCTTTTGGGTGGCGGATGAGTAGGCCAGCATGAAAGTTCCATTTCAGGGAAGGACGACGTACTATGATACTTTCTGTTTTGTCGAGAGGAAAAGGGGATCCAAATGCCCCATCAATAAAGTGAGGGCTTTCCGGACCTTCCCCAACCCTCACTCCCCCTTTTTCAAAAAGAAGCCCCGCTAGGGGCCCCTCTCTGATAAGGAATAAAACGAAAGAATCTCAATTTTACGACAAATCCGGTCCGATGGCTGTTCTCCACTAACCACAAGGATATAGGGACTCTATATTTCATCTTTGGTGCCATTGCTGGAGTGATGGGCACATGCTTCTCAGTACTGATTCGTATGGAATTAGCACGACCCGGCGATCAAATTCTTGGTGGGAATCATCAACTTTATAATGTTTTAATAACGGCTCACGCTTTTTTAATGATCTTTTTTATGGTTATGCCGGCGATGATAGGTGGATCTGGTAATTGGTCTGTTCCGATTCTGATAGGTGCGCCTGACATGGCATTTCCACGATTAAATAATATTTCATTCTGGTTGTTGCCACCAAGTCTCTTGCTCCTATTAAGCCCAGCCTTAGTAGAAGTGGGTAGTGGCACTGGGTGGACGGTCTATCCGCCCTTAAGTGGTATTACCAGCCATTCTGGAGGAGCAGTTGATTCAGCAATTTCTAGTCCTCATCTATCTGGTATTTCATCCATTTTAGGTTCTATCAATTTTATAACAACTATCTCCAACATGCGTGGACCTGGAATGACTATGCATAGATCACCCCTATTTGTGTGGTCCGTTCTAGTGACAGCATTCCCACGATTAAAGAAGTGGAGGGATTCATCGGTACCTAAGATTGAGAAAACGTTTTACATTTCATTTATTGTTTTTTTATCTATGTATTTAACAGATGTTGGGCAAATAGCGGAATGCGCTCCGGATCTGGAATTGCGCTTAGGCCCACCAGGAACGCCCCTAGAAGGGGGGCCTAATCTCAATGACCTTCCACAAATAGTGTATGAACAACGGATTCGATTTCCGAACAATCAATTGATAAACGTTGAACTTCAGGACAACGAAATAGCTTCTCTACTAAATCGACTTCCTAAGGAAGAGGTGAAAGACGTGATTAGGGAAAACTCCATTCTAAAGCCGCTAAACGACTTCAGCGCGGAGCAGCAAGCACAACTAATAGATTTGGCTATTAAGCACTTTTCAATAAAAAATGAAATAATAGCCAAAATGAAATGTCTTTATCCCAACGATAAATGGGAATTGACGAGCGTCATTCGAGATAAATTCTTTGGAGGACGACAAAAAGGTCGGGAGTCTTCGTTGAAAGATCTCCAAAAGATGCTTTCAGCTTTAAACAAAAAAGGAAGATACGCGAGTTGTTCCAAAAGACTCCGATCTTGTATTAAAGATTGGAACTGGAAAAAATAAAAATGACTATTTTCTATACAAGTCTATTCTACTTTGTACTTGGTCATGCAAGAGATCCCCCCCGAATAAAAAAGTATATTCGCTACCTCTGAACGGAAGGGCCCCCTTTATGTAGTTTTTTTCGCTGAATAAATGAGAGAGAGTGGGAGGGCGGGTCTCCTCTCATTGGGCCCGCTTGGATTATGGTTGGGGCACGCCCCACTGAGGTTTTCTTAAGAAATCATATCAGAATGCTATTCTCCGCTCATCCATCGGAGAGAGGAACAGCCCTAGCTGAGCTTTAACTCCTCGATTCAAGAAGAGTGAAAGGGTAGGAGGAGAATAAGAGGTTAGCAACGTACGAACGTTTTCCAAGCGAGCCAGGGGAGTCTACGGTAAGCAAGAGACGGCACCTAAGCTATTCACATATGCCGGGTTGGTTAGTAGTCTTTGATTAGGAAACTAGGGAAAGTGAGACCATAGCCCTAAGCTTCTAGTGCACTGAACAGGGGAAGAGAATGAAAGATTGATCTCCTATTGTAAGCAAGACCGCCTAATCTAAAGCCTGAACCAAAGAGTGAAATCGTATCCGCCTCTCTGCCAGTCATCGCCTACTCCTGAGAATCCTATCGGTCAGCGCCTAGTCTCTTTCAAAGTGCTCGAAGTCGGCTAAGGAAGTAGGAAGGGAATGAGGATGGATAAAACGAGAAGCTGGCCCAGCAGTTGCTTTCTAAAATGCAAGTCTTTGGAATAGGCAGTTCATAGAGGTAGTGAAAGACTCCCTCTTCAGGGGTGATTACTATTCGGTGAAGTAAGAGGATGCTGTAAAGGATGAGATACAGGAAGCGGCGAAGTCTGTCTTGTGGAGCACCTTCCATCAGTGCAACTAGTCTGGTACGATGTAGGGGAGGCTTCAGTCTGTATTTTCTTATCCTTGCCAATAAGTGTTAAGAACTAACGGCAGCTAAGAAGAAGATTTGGATTACGATGCTTTTATTCCAACACCTAACGGCAGCTATCTGATTCACTTAAAGCACCTACTTGAGTAGATCTATGCTGCGTAAGCGCTATGAAATGATGGCACTGAAGTAGCTGGCACGAGGGGAGAAAAGTTAGGGGAGAAAAGTGGAGCTTGTGCGCGTACAAGTCTTGCTTCTTTGCTAGCAGCGCGATAGAGCCTTGCATTCTAGCTAGCTAATACCTCCTTGCATTCTAGCTAGCTAATACCGGCAAGTGCGGCAAAGACCCCTTTGTTCTAGTTCACAGGTATCCACTACTGCATGAGACTCCTACGGAAACTACCTGTTCTGAATTTACAGATTCTTTGGGCTCTTATTATAACCAGACTGATCAGCACTACAATCCTAGACGGCTTTCCCCACCCTCTGAGGAAGATCATTGTGCATATTCTCAACCGCCACTAAAAAAAGGCTCTCTGCACTAAAAAGAGGATTGCTGAAGAATACCTTACTATCAGGGTCCCAAACAACTATCTTACTGGATGGAACCATCATTCTAATTTCACACTAGTTGAACCGGTCCAAAACCACTTGAGATTTATAACAATCCATAGGCTCATCCCCTGGTCAAATAGACATGATCTTACCTGAGATCGGCCATTTCTTGCTATGCCCATCTTCCTGATGCCTTTGCTTTGTGCATGGATTCCTTCTCACGAGTTGGATTCGAACCAACACCTCTTAAGGGATCAATCTTTTACACCGATGTATCGTACTCTCTCTACCAGACTGCAAAATCTTTCCTGGATATGCGCACTCAGTCATCTCCTGGAACTGTGCCAAGTCAACCGAGCTGATACTATCCCTCACCAGCAGCTAGAGGAGGAGAAACCAATGATGTCCCGGCCTGGGCACCTATCAGCCAGCTATTCCCTCTCTTCCGCTCAGAGACCTTGAAGTGGATTCGACCTTCTCTCATCGCCCTTCCCTGTCGGATCGACTAGATGGCCAGAGAAGGGTTGATAGGAGAAGTCCTCCCCTAAGTTTGGTTTGTGGGTGGTAGTCTTACTGGATTCTCATTGAACTAAGAACGAATACACCAAGAATTCAGTTAAGGTTTCCCTCTCCACGGTTTGCCCTGTAGTTCTCGCTGCTAGCTAGTCAAGGGCTCTTTATGACTGAGATGAAACCTTGAATCTGCTGGCCCATATCGATAGAAAGCAAGGGGGTAAGGGTAGGCCTTGTTCAGCTCAAAAGGACTCAAGATAAGCGCGATATACGCGCCTTTGATGCAATCAATAAGGGCTCGGCTTTCGGGAAAGGATGGTAAGGAGTATTCTGTTCTGCCCTTTTTAGGAACGAATCCGTTACTGTCCTCGAACGCATGTCTTGATCCAATGCCGGGTGATTGGCAATGAAAGATCAAACTGTCGAAGAGCGCAATCACCTAAAGCGGTGATAGATCTTTTTTAATAACCTATGGGCTTTGAAAGGAATTCGATGACACTACCTTCAAGCAGAAGAAGGGAGAACTTGCTCTACTCTATTAGGGCCGCGTATTCTGTTCACCAATCCGCCCCTGATAGACCAGCCGTTGCATATGCCGGCAACTCCTGCCTGTCACAAGGACATATCACGAGGTAGAGACGCAGGGTGATACCATAGGGTGATATTCCGAGGTAGGCCTATTAACCCACCACCCTGACCGGGCCAGGAGCTTTATTCTGAAGGACTGTTTCATTTCACTCTCTTGATCTGTTAATAGGAGATAAGGGTATCTTTTCCTTTATGGATTTCGGCCTGGTAACGTAGTCCATCCTCCCCCGGCTCAGTCAGTCAAGCTCAAGCTATATATCCTAACCCTGAATAAAGACGGGGAGGGGCAATTCTAGCTGAAGCTTTTGACTCTGCGTCTTCCTCTGTGGAGAATTCAAATTCTGCCTACGAAATAGCATCCGTTTTGGAGTAACGGTAACGGAACTGTTCTAAGGCTTGTCGCCGATGCTTTCAATCTTCGTGTTCTCTTGTTCGGATGAAAATCACTGAAATGAAGACCCAGCTCTACACTTCGCTGGCGCTAGCCAGGGAAAAATAGATATTCGACGGGAAGCCCTTGAGGGCAGCGCCTCTGACCCAGACCCAAACTCTTGCTCTTGATAGAATGCCCGGAAATGAAGATGTTGCTGATGAGCTCGAGTCTGGAGGTTCATTGGTTGCTGTTAGCTCCTTGTCTTTGACTGCATCCGCTCTAAACCCCGGGAGGGGAGAGGGAACACATAAACACAGGGATAATAGGTGGATCCGGCTTGACTCGACCGACTCCTGTTTAAGGAAGGAAGGCTAGCTTGCATGGCCTAAGCCTAACTTGGGTACTTGACAGGGCTATATGAAAGGTGTCTTGTGGTTGCTGACGAAACAAAGGTTGACTTCCCCCTTGCTTGTAGGAATTAGACTCCTATTCAGAGATTGTGTATGCAACTTCATAGGAATGTTGTCTTGTAGCCGAAGTCCAGAGAACTCCCTGTTACTTAGTCAGATCTTCCCAAGAAACTTTCCATGTTCATAAAGAACCTTGAGCCTTTGAAGGGACACGGTTGATGAGAACAAGGAACCGATCATTCTTTCTTTTTTTGTACTTCATAAATGGATCAGTATTCCCGATATCATTCTTGCTCATATACCTCCACTCCCTCATCGGCTTGAGTCATTGAAACCTCTTGGCTTTGGCGCTGTGGAAGGTCTACATCTCTCTTGCTCTTCCTTCTACCTGTTTCTGCCCGAATCTCTGAAAGACCGTTTTGATCCGGGAAGGAATTAGGTTTCCTGGAAAGTCTTGCAGGTGAACTGCCCCATTTTCTTTTATAAGAAAGACTGAACCTGGAAAGGTCCTAGCCACTTAGTCTTCCACTTTCCTGGTTGAATATAGTCTGCATATTGAAGAACCACACAGCCCTCCACACCAATCTTTTCTAATAATTGTCGATCGTGCCAGGCTTTCCTTTCTTGCTGGCGTACCGGCCCATTCAGCATTCAGTCTATCTTCTTCAAGCAGAATAATGGATGCAGACGATGTAAAGTATGCTGTATCCGCGGTAAGTGGTCCGTGATTGTAAATAAGGTTGTCAGCCCTGGAGGGGAGGCTTCAAAGCTGTGAGCGGAGGTATCAGAGGATGCGTTCCCATTCCTATCTGGATGGGCGGGATAGCGTATAGCAAGCATCTGTAGCAGGCAGTGAGGGCGCTTCGATCGTAAGGAGGGAACTAGTAGGCTAATGCTTATGGCTAAAATCCAAGATATAGGACCCGAGTTTGCTCAGTCGTCAATTGGATACCAGTTTTCAGCTGCAAGCGGTGGCTAAGCTGCAGCTGTCAGTCTAGGAGGGAGCAGGGCAGGATTCGAATTGCAAGGGTCTGCAAGAGAAGTGATTGAATTAGGCATTCTAGCTATAGCTATAGGAGATCTAATATTTCTTTGAAGCGATACTCCACTACACCGGCTTCTGCCAGAACACGCCTTCGAGCGGAGAACAGGGCACGCTAGCGGACTCCGGCTCCATGAAAGAAGCAACGGAAGCCTGAATCATCGGACAGCGAGCGAGGAATAGGACCGCTAACCACCAAGCAAGCAAGAAACCGGGGAATGATAAAGTGACAATCGACTGCGCCTCTCCGAAAGGTTCTATCAAAAAAAGACCGGGGTAGAATGAACTGAAGCTTCACAGCCCCCTTACTGATGCGCTAGCCGAGCCTTTGCCCTGTTTGTTCACTTCAGCTTTCCATCGAATATGCCACGCTACTACAAACAAGATGAGAAACGCCCCGTACTATAGAGGCGCGCTAGCCCTATCACGTAAAGCTTCACTGTTGCCCCGTTTGCTGATAAAAGGGGGCTTTCCCTTAAGTCTACGTTTGCATTAACATGCACTATGTAAAAGGGCTTAAGTAAGTAAGAAGCCGCAAGCAGCAAGAAGTCAATCGCTATAGCCTAGCAAGGAGAGAGCTTTCACAGCCCTCCTACGCAGCATAAGACCGCTAGAAAGAGAGACTAAGCTATAAGAAGAGGGCGAAGCCAAAGCGGACAGAGCTACTAACATTCCTCCTTTAGGCCGTTACGTTTGCCCCCTATCTCTAAAGGGGCCTTCAACCATCAGAGCAGGCTTTCGGGCAACTCTTGACTACACAACCGGATAGGAAATACCAAGCGAAGCTACCCGGCTAGACACTAACAGGGAGGGCAGCAAGCTACGGCAGTTCCTTACCTAAGCCGATCAAAAGAGATGTGAAAAGCTATAAAGACGAAGCCAGCTAGGAATAGGACAGCTAGAAGGGATCTCTAAATCGAAGAAGGCGAAGCCTGACGGAACGGAATTAGATAAAGGCTGACCCACGCAAAAGGTTCTTTCTTTGAGTTCGGAACACTAGTGCAGCTCGAGAGGAATTAGTTGCTTAACCGAAGCCGGAGAGCGGATAACCGAGCAGCGAGCAAAGCAACGCCTTTAGCTTACCACTTTCAGAGGCAACTCTGATCGCACAAAGGCTCATACATATAAGGAGCTAACTCACCAGCCCAAGCTTAGTCATGCTCACTCTGACCATCAACAGGAAAGTGTGGCATACTCTTTCTATTATATACGATTAATGTGCAGCTAGGCTACTTATGAACTTTCTAACTTTAGCTAGCTGACTGCTTTCCTACTGGCTTTCAATCTTTGGACAGCTATCCTTGCACAAGATAGAGGAAAGAGGCTGACTACCTTTCTTTTTCCTTTGCCTTGAATCTGGGAAGTGGAGTTCCAGGTGTCGCTACTGAAGCCCGATAGATCTCGTTCTAAACGAAAGGACTTGACCCGCTGAGTGTGAGGGGAAGTGATGTCCTTGTTAGCACGTCCGGTCTTCGACACACGGGTCTCTTTATAGAGTTTCTTCCTTTCCTTAGCTTAGCCTGCTTAGGGCTGCCTTAGGTGGGGATCTATTACTTGAAAGTCTAGCTGCTCCCTTATTTATAAGGGTTGTAAGCATTCCAGTCTCCCTTGTTCGGAAAGATGTTCACTCGTTAACTTCCTAGCTGCTTCACCTCTTGTTATACGCGAAGAAAGCTCTTTGCCAGACACTCACTTAACAAGGCAACGATTCATAGTGATATGTAGTGAATCTTTCCTAAAGCCTGGCTTTGAGCCTTCCTTTAATGTGGCACTTAACCCTGGCAGAGACCTTCTTTTTCCCATCCATTGAGAAATTTCTCTCTACGGAATCTATCCGTACAAACCTTTCTATGCCCTTAGCGCTCAGCTTGGAAAGACTGAATGCCTTGATTCTTCCTCTTCTCCGGTCCGGAAGACGAACTTATGTTTATCACCCCGATTCGGAGATTTCGAATTTTCGGATATCTACTCTAGCTTCAGCTATTGTTACAGCTGATACGCGACATAGACATAGAATAGAACCTTAGTTGTGTAGTACTAATGCGAAGTAGGATTGGGGAAGAGTTCCTATATAGCTGCTTTCAAGAGCTGAAATAGGCGAAAGGAAAGAAAGGCATAAGATGTCTAAGGTCTTTATCTTTGACTTTAGGATTGACTCCCTTCCAAGAGTGCATTCGATGCCATCTCATCCTTTCCTGTCTTCTTCGAAACTATGGATCATTTCATGTCCGCTGCTTCGATATCTTTATCAGGATCTAAGCTCTCGCAACTTCCTTCCCTTGCTTCTGTCTTACTCTAAAAACCTATTCTTTTCTTATAAACTGAAATCAGGAGGGTATTCTCAAGCAGTCGATAGCATTTGTCCTAACCGGATTCACCAAGAGCTTCTTTTTTCTAAGAAAAGCAATCCCTTCTTGAACAAGCCATTCAAAGAGGGCATGAGATGCATCAACTATGTCAGTTGCTTTATTGAATCAAGTGGCATTCCCCGGAAGAAGGTATTCGCAGCAAGCCTTACGTTAAGCAAGAAGGAAGAAGTTCATGCGAAGCGAACAAGAAGAGCGTATTCTGTAAGAACAATAGGAGATTTGCCTCCGGGATACCTTGATTAGATAGACTCTTTTCTGTGTCAAAGAGAAAGAGCGGGTTCTCGCTCAATCAGCTCATAGTTGGGGAGAGATAGGCCAAGCTCCGCACCTGGATATCAAAACTATTGATTCAATTCATCTGCACCCTCGTCGCAAACAGCCTTACCTTGTATTCTCAAAGCTCTTTCTTTTTGTCCAATTCCGGGCACTGTAAGAACCGATTCTCTGATTCAATCCAATATCCCAAAGGCCGATGAGCCCAATAGCAAGACTTACTTTTCCACGATTGGAATGCTTCCTTCCTCGATTGCTGAGGCCAAAAGAGTACCTTTTTTTGTGCTTAGCTTGCCAGTTAGTGTTCGTTTTCGTATCAGTTTCTTCCTTTCTTTAGTGACTTCACCGAGGTTATGTAAATATGTTCGACTGAAAGGAGAGGAAGTTTCGATTCGAACAGAGAGATGTCGGAAAAGAATTTGCTCTAGGGAAAGATAGAAGGGGCAGAGTCTTCACCGAACCCTTAATCACGTGGGAAGTCTTCATTCTTAGTAGTGGAGTCCATATTCTTCCTTTAAAGCCTTTAGCCAGTAGGTAGCTACCTTTACTCGGTCTACTATAGAAGATAGAAGCAAAGCAGCTACTGGAGACAGGACTTGACTTAGGGGTAGGCTTGAGAGCTGTCGTACGGGACCTAGGCACTTGCTAACGAACTTATGGTTCTAAAATCTCAGTTGTTCCTGAGTAAAGTAACTAAGCAGTAGCTCTTAGGCATATGAAATGACTTCTAAGTTGAATAGAATAGATGCTTTAATAGTCTTATGAGTAGCCAGCCTCACGTCCAATCCTTTGATCTCCTACTAGTAAGCGAAAGAGAAGGGCGAAACCAAAGACGCGAATCAATGTTACACCTTCAGACGCGACATCTAGCTAGCTACTTCTCTAAGACCGGAGTCAATAGCTGCGCTTATTCCTTCAACAGCGGAGAGTTTCACACGAACTGAAAGACATTCTACAATCACTTGCATTCAAACTGATCAATGCTTTGCTACCGGGCTTCTAGTTGCCCTTTCTCTAACAGCTGAAATAGCAGCCTCCACTTCCCTCTTTGAAAGAGCCTACTCAAGATATAAATCGTATCTTAAAAGTAAAAACCGGGTTGATCGATCGGTTAAGAAATTCTATTACCGGACGGAGAAAGCGGTGTTTGGATTAGAAAGGATGTCGCAAGATCAATTGTTTTTTCCTGCTCTCCTAAACAGTCGGAAGAGCAGCTCTCTCAGAAGCAACCAATCCAAGAATTGATGGATTTGGTAGAGTGCCAGTCACAACACTAGAACCAAGTTAGGTGAGCTTGAAGGCATCGGTTGAAGCCCTTAGTTGCAAGGTCTTTGACTGTGCCCAAGAAAGGGATGGATAATAGATCTTATATAGTTCCCACTTCCACTTAACAAAGGAAAGATATCACACACTACACAAGAAAATCATGTGCAAGCTGCTTGAGTTGAATCAGCCTCAATTCCTCTCTCACTCACGATGAAAGCTAAGAGCTTGCTCGAAGACAGCCTTTACTTTATAGTTGTAATCTATCCTATCCTTTAGGCGGGGATAGGTTCATAGGAGGACTTGGTTACATAGGAAGGAAAGGCTTAAACTAGAAGGGATAAGAAAGGGAATTTGTGCAACACTCTTAGTAAAAGGCCGAGTTGAAACTCCCTCTATCCTCAGTTATTGCGTACAGGACAAGCAAGTTATTGAGGGCTCTTTATGCCAAAGACTTTTACACTACAGGGGATAAAACAAGAAATCTCCTAAGCAATAAAGATCTTCCTATTGATACTAGCATTAGTGCGACTGGCTCCCGGGGAAAAGGAATTACACTAGATCTTGGCAATGGCACTCCAACAAGCTCGGCAGGGAGAGAAAGAAGAGAAGGAGAAGAGGAAGTACGACGAAAAGGGTATGAAAGAGGTTGCTTGTGAAAAGGGTATGAAATAGGTTGCTTGTAGCGATTTCGATTGCTTATTCGGTTGGGATTACCAGCCGACTTGCCTGACCAAAGAATAAGATAAAAAGAAGAGTTCCCGCCTACGGCTACATGCCCATTAAGAGCTATACCTGGAGTCGAGCTAACTGCATAAGAAGAGGGGAACTTTCCTAAAAAGCCTAATAGCAATGAACCGCATTGGAAACGACGAATCACACTCTGAAAGGAGGCACCCTCCCTTATTACGTTACGGTCGAACCTCGCCTTTCTTCCTTCCTCTCCCGTTGGTCGAGCGTCTTCAAACCTTCGCTCCAATACTTTCGAAAAACTCTCCTTCGCTCATAAGCTAACTAAGAGCATGCCTTCGATCTGAACTCTTTGCATTGCCTGTAGAGTAGATGTAGTAGATTGAGATCTCTCGACAACCGTAAGAGGTTAAGGTTCCAACCTGGGATTGTAGTTCAATCGGTCAGAGCACCGCCCTGTCAAGGCGGAAGCTGCGGGTTCGAGCCCCGTCAGTCCCGACGCCGGATTCAAAAAAGACATCAATTCATCTCTCCATTTTCTGTGAAAAGGGGGGGACAAAGAGTAGGATCTAATTTCCCAGCAGGAGGATCCTTCTTTCGTTTCGCATTTCTCATCGGACAAAGAAAGTCAAGGAATCCAAATGACAATAACTAGTACCGGGGAGAGACATATGTAGATTGGTACAATCGGGGGTATCACCATATTCAGGATTCAAAGAGAGACCGTACTGGTCGAGCTTTTTTCGATTGTTCCTGGTCCATCGAATCTAATTTTTGGTGGTATATCGTATAATAAGATCAAGGCTGCACGTGAATCTGACTCTAAAATTTTTAGGAGCCTATTGCTTTTGGTGAATTACCGGTGCTTAATGCAATAACCGGTGAGCAGACTTGCGACGTGCTTACGCCATCGCGGACGTCCGGGTATGGATTACTGGAGTGAAGGGATTGGCGCGAACCAGAGTGTGCTTCGAGACCATCTTTATCTCAGGAAAAACAACGAACAGGGGACGACCTCGTTCCCGAGTCTCATCAATCTCAATGTCTATGGGTCCACAGCCCGATTGAAAAAAGTTTAACATCCTGAACTAACTTCTTTCCTTAAACCCTCGTAAGGTATCTCTATCACTCGTTACGCCGAATCAATCAACAAGCAACCATAATTTTCTATCTTCAACGCTTCAGGCAGGTGGCCTAGCTAACACAGCAAGGACTTACACCATATACTCAGTGCCCCTAAGAGATGTGGAATTAGACTTTCTCTCTTCTCTTTTTTTTAGACGGATATCGAACTCCTTCTTGGATTCTAAAAATGTGGGAATAAAGAGTATTAACAGAAAATCTTTCATCTTTCCTTGATGCGGCAATAAAGAGTCCTTACTTTCCTGAAAGCTTACTAAGGTGCGACGCCTGATTGTGAGTCTCATAGCCATACGAGAGCTTGGAATTACACCCTAGAAGGAGTTAGTCAAAGCCTTCCTTTCGCCCTCGCTTTCCTTCATCTCATGCATCTGGGGAAGGAAGCGAAGCTGTTTAAGTAAGAGTTAGCGCCTATGGAAAAGAGATTTGAATCGCTTTGTGGCGGGATAAGCTGTGATCTTCTTCCTAACTTGGGATATTAAGTAAAATAACATCACTCATTGGCAAAGCATGAATTAGCCTTCGAGTTGTGGCTTCTTGTTCATCTTTCACTATCTTACCTTTCATTTCAGGTTCTCTTCTCTTAGTCTTCCATGACCCATTCCTCTAGAAATGACTTTTTAATAACCTAATAAGAGATCGATTACGCGCATCATCGCAGAATCTATTTTATTGGAAGGAATTAGCTAACTAGCCTAGCTGACAAGGCATGGCATGAATGGCGGGATGCTAACTCGATTCGCCCTTGCCTCTACGGGATCAACTACTACTTATATAAAGCACCAAAGGTAAGCAGTTCCCAGTCGAAAGAGAAAAGCAATTCTTCGGGTACCTTTGCTGGCGTAGCGGGTAAGACCTCTTTCTTGTGCCCAAGCTATTTTAAATAAACTATTTGCCCCTCCCTAAAAGCTGAGTCAATTGCAGGGCATTCTCTAGCAGCTCCAAGAGCTGATAAGGCGAAAACAGAACAGTTGAAAGGGCATGAAAGAAGGTAGTCACTGCTCTTCTCTCCTTTTCTTTTGATGGCATGAGCTTCTTCGGTTGCTATCGTCTCTTATCAATTGGCAATGAGCTAATAGAATAGATGGAAAGATTCGTCTGTTTAGTTTAGTTAAGCCAATAAGGCTGTGAACAAGATGTTGAGAATCGTGACACTACCAGCTCTGTCTACGCTAGTTCTATAATACTATAACACATGAGACCCAATGCATGGCGAATTCGAGAGCAAGCCTTCTTCTCATTCATGTAGAGTCAAGACCAGTGACTGCTCTTGCTAATGCTTAGGACTGGGAATTGGCAGTTGCTTTAGCAGCTTCAGCTTAAGTGAACCCCTCCGACATTAAGTCGGAACTCGTCTGCTCGCTAAGCCAAAGCCAGACATGCACATTCCATTCCGGTAATAGTCAGATGGCGAAAATCGTCTGCTGAAGAAAGAAAGAACTTTTCCTTATAAAAGAGAAATGAACAGATGAAATAGATACACTTTCTTTTCTACTTGACCAGTTACCGCTCTGTGGGCGCTAAGAAGGGGATCTCGAGCGTTAGCGAGAGGATGGAAGACTTGTTTATCCTTAGTTTCTTACTAAGATCTTCAAACCTTTCATTCTCTCCCTTCCCTGGAACTGAAGGACTTAAGACTGCTGGCACGGCTTACCTGACTTCAGATTCTTCTTCTGCTGATTCTGCAACTGAAATGAATTACAAATGCTGTGGAACCTTTCGAGGCTGGTCAAGATCAATAGGCCAATATTCCTTCTGTTTGCGTAAATTGACTCAATCTATGGAGTTCTTTTTCCCGTAGTTAGAGTCCTTCCCTGAAGAGCAACAAGATCTGGGATGGAAGACGTGGAATTTTAGAAAGATAAAGAAGACGGCGTACGGGTAGGTGAGCTGTAGTAGGTTCAAAGTCGGCAGAGAAAGAAATCGTTCCGCCAGCATAGACGGAATTGGAGCTAGCCTTTTCAGAGGCCGCTTTCATCGTGGGTAGACGGTCGCCGGAGCGGGGATGCGGCTTCTCTCGTTTCAGCATCTCGATCCGCAAAGTCCGGTGACTAAGCCTTTCTTTGAAGGCCGGTTGATGCCGGGCGAAATTTGCCTTACCAATTGGCTAAGATAACAAGTTATTAATAGAAAGCACATAAGCCGGAAAGCTGCTAGCCACCTCTTCAAGTGGCACATATTCTATACCCGATTCAGCCTAGTTCAGTAGAAGATATCCCCTTTTCACAGCCTTGTCGCTACCCTAGATAAATAATTCATTTCTAGTTTTCCCCGGATCTTACTCGTTAGATAAAGAATCAAACTCTATTTTCTTTCTTTCTATGTAATTCCTCTTGTTATCGTTCGTGCCCAAGCCAAGCAGCAGGGCATGATAAGAAAGAAAGAGGCCAGCTATACTTCAATTTCCCGTCTCTTATGATAGAGCACACGGAGAGGAGGGAAAACAGAGTGCGGTACGAAGTAACTCATAGCAAGCTATGAGGTAGGTTTGATTAAGCTCGACTGAAAGGGCTGACCTTCTAATGCCCTTTACTGTAACAGCACCGGAAGGAAAAAGAGAAAAGGGAACCTTTTTTTTAGGGTACCAGTCTTTCCTGTTGGAGTTCTGACTTCGAGTTCGGAGTGGAGTGAAGGGACAGGACTGTAACTATCCCGAAAAAGAGAATAAATCCTCCTGGGATAGAGGAAAGAATGATTCTCTCTACAGAAAAGGCCTACTGCTTGTGCGCTTACGCGCTAACTTGTCTTCCCAGCAATCTTCACTCCTCTCGCTTAGAAAGAGCTCTTTCATCCCTATCCCTATCGGCTTCCGCGCTGCCCCTATCCCGTCTAAGTTCGTTGACGGTAGGAAGTGACTTGCTAGGTCCATATGCTTAACACATGCAAGTCGAATGTTGTTTTCTCGGGTCTTTCAGCTAAAGATCAATCTAGAAAGCTCTGAGACTGTAACAGATTTTCTTTCCTCGTTGACCAGCACATTTATGCTGGCTCGAAAGAGCGATAAAGCATGCCGAGTAGTTCCTCCAAGGGATAAGACTCAATCAGCCTATTGGTTTGGTTCTTTCGGTTCTAGAGAGTCACTCAGAGTAAAATCTGTCTCATCTTATTAAATTATTATAAAATGCCTTTCATCCAAGAAAGTCTCTCCCTCACTGTGGTCAGTCTGCTTTTCTGCTCATCAAGCTAATCAGTAGCCTGCGAGGGCTAGGCAAATTTCCACTGTGAACCAAAACGCTAATCTCTTCTAAGCCCTTCGCCTGCTAACTTTTAAAGTAAACAAAGCGATTCCCCTCTCCCGTTGGTCGAGCTCCTTCTCGTTCCTCACCCTCAGCTAGGAGTTGCC